AAAGAATTTAATTTTGTAAATAGAAAACTTAACATTGCTATCACACGAATTGAAAAGCCTTATGGAAACCCTAATATTCTTGCAGAATTTATAGCCGGCCAATTAAAAAATCGAGTTTCTTTTCGCAAAGCAATGAAAAAGGCTATAGAATTAACTGAACAAGCAGATACAAAAGGAATTCAAGTGCAAATTGCAGGACGTATTGACGGAAAAGAAATTGCGCGTGTTGAATGGATCAGAGAGGGTAGGGTTCCACTACAAACCATTCGAGCTAAAATTGATTATTGTTCCTATACAGTTCGAACGATCTATGGGGTATTAGGCATCAAAATTTGGATATTTATAGACGGGGAATAATAAACCTTTATTTGCCTTTCCATTCTATCCAGCGATGGAACAAAAAATGATAAATTCGTTTCTTCTTTTTCTTTTCTGTTCAATAAAAAAAAATGAAAAATTATAATTCTATAGGGTTGAATAAAAATTCAATTAATCTTTTGATAAAATTGCTATGCTTAGTGTGTGACTCGTTGGTTTTTTGAGGGTTAGTATAAAAAACCAGCCCCATAGTATAAACAAATAACTATAGAAGTAATAACCAACTCATCACTTCGTATTATCTGGATCCAAAGAACCAGTCAAGATATGATATATTGTTCATATTGTTGTAGCAACTGAAATCTTTTTTTATTAAAAAAATCTGCTTCTAAGTTGTCAATCGAAATAAAAAAAAAGGGTATGGATAAATGGAAGGATGAGAGAAAGAAAGAAAAAGAATATTGATGATATATAATTCCAATATGTAAGGTCTATGAGTCATCTCAGAAAAAAGCTGTGTAATAAAGCATCAATACGGATTCATCATTAAATGGATCTACTCATCGAACAAAAAATAAAGAGCTTCGAGCCAATAAAGACTAAGAATATTGACTCAAGAACTAATAGCTCCATTGTAGAATTGAGACCTAACCATAAAGTAAGAAGCGATGGGAACGATGGAACCTGTGAATTCAAAAGATTCTAGTGAAAATGAATTCGAATGATTCATTGATCGGGATGGCGGAACCGACCAGAGACCAATTTATCTATTCGGAAAAGTTATGAACTAATGATAGAACTGAAATATAAATTGAAAGAGTAAATATTCGCCCGCGAAAACTTTATTTTATTGATTTTCTTGGATTGCTAAATTTGGGTCAATCCAATACGATAAAGAGTAAAACAAAAGAAAGATTCGTTTTAACATTCTAAAAACCATATATATAAATATAAGAAAAAAATAGTTATTTTATATATTTAGTTATCTATACAAACAAGATATACAAATTAATAATAGATTTGATCTAGATTAAATGAAATCCAAGATTCAGTATATTATTTATTAAATACATGTATATCTTAATTCAAATTATATTATATCTGAATTCAAAATCTTTAATTTGAATTCATTTTATTCGCGAGGAGCTGGATGAGAAGAAACTCTCACGTCCGGTTCTGTAGTAGAGATGGAATTCAAAACAAACCATCAACTATAACCCCAAAAGAACCAGATTCCGTAAACAACATAGAGGAAGAATGAAGGGAATATCTTATCGAGGTAATCATATTTGTTTTGGTAAATACGCTCTTCAGGCACTTGAACCCGCTTGGATCACATCTAGACAAATAGAAGCAGGTCGACGAGCAATGACACGAAATGCACGTCGTGGTGGAAAAATATGGGTCCGCATATTTCCAGATAAACCAGTTACAGTAAGACCCGCAGAAACACGTATGGGTTCAGGTAAAGGCTCTCCCGAATATTGGGTAGCTGTTGTTAAACCAGGTCGAATCCTTTATGAAATGGGTGGAGTAACAGAAAATATAGCTAGAAGGGCTATTTCAATAGCAGCGTCCAAAATGCCTATACGAGCTCAATTCATCATTTCGGGATAAAAAAGAAATAGGCCTTGGGTAAAAAAAAAATAGCGGGTGCAGGTTTCTTTTTTTGGACAAACAATATTTCTTTTTTTCTTCGACCTTTGTATTGTAAAAACAGATAAAAAAAATGATATGATTCAACCTCAAACCCATTTGAATGTAGCAGATAACAGCGGGGCTCGAGAATTGATGTGTATTCGAATCATAGGAGCTAGCAATCGTCGATATGCTCATATTGGTGACGTTATTGTTGCTGTGATCAAAGACGCAGTCCCAAACATGCCTCTAGAAAGATCAGAAGTGGTCAGAGCTGTAATTGTCCGTACTTGTAAAGAACTTAAACGTGACAACGGTATGATAATACGATATGATGACAATGCTGCAGTTGTGATTGATCAAGAAGGAAATCCAAAAGGAACTCGAGTTTTTGGTGCGATTGCCCGAGAATTGAGACAGTTCAATTTTACTAAAATAGTTTCATTAGCTCCCGAGGTATTATAAAATGAGACCACGATATGGTTATAGTAGGGTATTTAAAAGAAATAGATTAAGATTAATTTAGTAGATTTTGTCTCACGTA